AAATGGATATAACTGCTATGGATGGTCCTACACTGAATAAACGAGTATCCCCTCGAGACGGGAGAATATTCTCTTTGAAAAGTAGTTTTGTCCCATCGGCTAGAGCTTGCAGAATTCCCAAAGGACCGGCATATTCAGGCCCAATACGTTGTTGTATTCCTGCGGATATTTCTCTTTCTAACCACACAATTACGAGTACGCCTATTGTAATTCCCAATACAAGACTAAAAATAGGTACAAGCATCCATATGATTCCATAGAACTCTTTGAAGGATTCCAATCTGGAAAAAGAATTGATATCTTGTACTTCTGTTGTCTCAATTATCATTTCAACGATCTACTTCTCCCATAATGATATCTATGCTACCTAGTATTGTCATAATATCAGCCAATTTCATTCTTTTAACTAACTGAGGAAGAATTTGCAAATTGATAAAACCGGGCGGGCGAATTTTCCATCTCCAAGGAAAACCACTCTGATCTCCTATTAAAAAAATTCCCAATTCTCCCTTTGGGGCTTCAACTCTTACATAAAGTTCTTGCTTCGGCAATTCAAAAGTGGGAGAAGGTTTTTTACTAATGAATCGATATTCAAAATCATTCCATTCTGGATCCTTTTCTCTATCAAAAGATCGGATTTCTAAATTCTCATAAGGTCCTCCTGGAATTCCTTCCAGAGCCTGTTGAATAATTTTTATAGATTCTGTCATTTCACTGATTCGGACTAAATAACGAGCTAATGAATCTCCTTCTTTTTGCCACTGGATTTCCCAATCAAATTCGTCGTAACATTCATAATGATCAACTTTACGAAGATCCCATTGTATTCCAGAAGCTCGTAGCATCGGTCCTGATAAACCCCAATTTATTGCTTCTTCTCCCCCAATAATGCCTACCCCTTCAACTCGTTCTAAAAAAATAGGATTCCGCGTAATAAGTTTTTGATAGTCAGAAACCACTGTTAAAAAATAATCACAGAAATCTAAACATTTATCTATCCATCCATGAGGTAGATCGGCGGCTACTCCTCCGATACGAAAATAATTATGCATCATCCTCATACCGGTGGCAGCTTCAAATAGATCATATACTAATTCTCTTTCTCGGAAAATATAGAAAAAAGGGGTCTGTGCACCAATATCTGCCATAAAAGGGCCAAGCCATAAGAGATGAGAAGCTATACGACTCAACTCTAACATAATTACTCTGATATAACTGGCTCTTTTGGGTACTTGAATATTCCCCAACTGTTCTGGTCCATTTACGGTTATTGCTTCTGTGAACATAGTCGCTAAATAATCCCAACGTGTTACATAAGGCAGATATTGTATAACTGTTCTGTTTTCTGCAATTTTTTCCATCCCTCTGTGTAAATAACCCAATATCGGCTCACAATCAATAACATCTTCACCATCTAGAGTAAGGATGAGCCGAAGAACACCATGCATTGATGGGTGGTGAGGTCCCATATTGACTATCATGAGGTCTTTTCTTGTAGTTGTTACATTCATAGGTTATTCCTCGATTCATTCTTTCATGAATTGCTGAAAACAAAAAGAAGTTCATCAAAATTCAAGATCTAATAAATCAAATAATTCAAGTTACTTTTCAATTTAACGAGTTTTTGATTCCCGAATATCCAGCCGACTAATTAATTCTTTATAACGTACTTTATTTTTCTTTGACAAATAAGACAGAAGTCGTTGCCGTTTTCCCAGGATTTTACGTAGACCCCTCTGAGATAAATAGTCTTTTCTGTGCAATTCCAAATGTGAAGTAAGTCTTCGTATCTTATTTGTGAAGCTAAATACTTGAAATTCAACAGACCCACTGTTTTCTTTTTTTTCTTCTTGTGAAATAACGGAAACGAATGAATTTTTTACCATAAAATGAAACCTTCTATCCTTTTTTGTTTTTCTTTTTTTTTTTTTTTAATTCAAAAATTTTACCAATCAGTAAGAATAATGCGACTAATTTTAATTTTGTATATACAATAATCTTAATTTCTTTATGAACTCCTAATTTATCAAAATTCATTTTATTTTTTCAAATAAAATGAATTAATCCAATTCAATTTTATTTGGATACGAATAGGAAGGGATGGTATATTTCTACACTCAAAAAAGGAAAAACTATTATTACCTTAAAAAAATCCAAATAAAAAATAAGAAGATTCTGTTGATTCATTTATAGATTTAATGGATATTGATACGTGCATTGAATTAGTATTCAGGTATCAAAATGGAATGTAAAATAATGCATGTATGCATCTCTTTCATATATCAGATAGAGTAGAGACTGCATATGAAAAAAAGTATTATTGACGAATTTCCAATCGTGGATACATATGTATCCTTACCATACTAAAACGGCTGCTATTATTGGTATCAAACCAATATCGATTCATACAAGCTAAATCTTCTAATCTATAATTAGGCCAAAGAAAGAACTTTAATTTAATTAGTTTATTTTTATCTTTTTTGCTTTTATCCAAAACTTCACTACAGTTTTTTACGTATTTGAAAAATACTGGATTTTTATGTATAACATTTCTATTCCTCGAATAGAAAGAAATTAGAATTCTTAATTCTCTACGCCGTTTAGTGGATAAAATTTTTTCAGGAACAAAGAAATCAGAATGATTTTTGTCCCTATTTTCGGTCATTCTTTGATGTCTTTCAATGGATTTATTAAATTTTTTTTTATCAATATAGCTTTTTTCTCGGTATCTTTGATTAATTGGGGGCTTACTCTTATGAACCAATGAAATATTTATCGTTTGATAGATAAGAAATTGTCCGTCATTTTTTATAGACAAACGAACTGGTTCGATAATTAATATGCCCTTTTTCATCAATTCTGTAAGAGTTAAATCCTTTTGAATCATCAGAATATCCAAACTCATTTCTCCCCTTTGAATAGAGGATATAGCAATTTCTTTTGGATTTATCAATCTAAGCAGGAGACAATATACTTTGATATTATTGATCATTCTTTGATTTAAAGAATCATCCCATCTCAATTGAAAACGTAAATACCTTTTTAGGAAGAAATCAAGCTCTGCTTCTGTGTTGCTCTTGTATTGCTTTTTCTTTCTACGTTTTTTCATATTTGAGCCTGCATAATCTTCTTCAATATCTTTTTCTTGGTTTGAGAGAACCGATCCAGGATTCTCTTGGTTTTGTGCATCTGATTCAAGATTACCTCGGCCTGCGGATTCTTTTTCTTCTTGATTTCGATTCTCTAATTCAATAATTTTTTTTTCATTTGATAATATCAAAAGATCCCCTTTTCTCTTTCTATTGATATTTTGATTTTCACTAACATTTTCATTTCCATTCAAATTTGAAAGAAGTAATTTGATTGGTATGATCCACGGTTTAATTTTATATGTATTATAAAATAGGATAAATTCTGGGAAGAACCAAAGTTTCAGATTCGATATGGGAAGACTTAGTATTTCTTCATTCATTCCCATCCAATCAAAAAGGTTTTTTTTTTTCTTGGATGGTTGGATTCCTTGATTTTGATAGATTGTAAGATAAGAAAGACCTTTTTTAGTAATTTTGTCAATTAGTTGATAATTATTAAACCCAGCCTTAGCATTTTTATTACCATTGGTATCTATCCAGGACTCAATATCCGCTTTCTTTCTAAGACAAAAATGGAAAATTTTCCAATCAAAATATTTTCTATCGGAAAATTTCTCCAGATTCATAATATCCTCTTCTCCTAGATAATTATTGATAGGAATAAGACCTCCTGGCATATTAAATAATATACCCTTATCTATATTGTAATCATAAGAAATCTTCTCTTTATTATTTATACGTAATGGTGATGCATAAATATATGAATGCTTTTTATTTTCATAATAAATAGATTTATATGAGAAAAGGTCATACCTATAGTGTTTTTGAAAGTTATATTTTTGATTCGGTAATGAATTTGCTTCAAAATTATTCAATTTTTTGTAATGAATTAATTGGTCTGTTTTTTCATCAGAATACCTTTTGTTTAAATCTTTATTCTGATCCATACGTTGTTGATTGATTTTAGTTCGCCATTTTTGGGGTACTAAGCGATACCATCTAATCGGGGATAAACCATATTGATAATGACCTCTTAACCAGTTTTTCCATTGATTCATTCCAGAATTCAAAAGATCTTTCTGTCGTAATTCAGAATGAATTATTTCTTGTTCTTCGAAATAATTCTTTATTTCATTCTTAAGAAAAAGAGAGGTTCCGTGATATTCAAGAACATATCTTACCTTATACAGGTTAATAAGTTGGGTTTGGTATAATTTGTAAAATACGTATGCTTGTGATAAGGAGGATAAGTCAAAAATGCTTTTTGAATTCTTATTACTAATATCAAAAAGCGACTTTTTTATAGTCGAAATAAAGCGAAGTGTATTTTTATTTGTTTTATTAATTTTTTCTTTATTTGTTTCATTATTGGAAATGTATTTATCAAGAATTTTTTTTGATAATTCAAAAAAAAGTTGTGTATTGATCCTCGGAATATAAATGATATATAGAATGATATCTATATATATCCTTTGAATTAAAAATATTATAAAAAAATATGATTTACGGATGAATCGAGCATTTCCTCTTTTTAATTTCTGCGAAATATTTTTTATTGGTGGTACTAGTTTAGCAGGAGAACTTCTTTTATTAGAACTAATATTTATTTTATTATTTAGTTCCGGAGTTAAAAACCCTTTCTTCTTATCTTTTGTAATTTTATCTATTTGATTCCTGATTGTGGTTGTTCTATCAGCCAGATCTTTCATTTTTTTTTCTGTCAATGAATAATCTTTCAAATCCCTAAATCGAATTTGACTGGGCGATTCATGAATCATTCGATTACTCATTATCGAATCTTTTTCTTTTTTAGTTTCACTCAACTCAGATATTTCTATTAATCCAAAGAATAGAATTGGATTTATTTTTGAAAGTTCTTTTATTATTCTTTTTATAAATAGAATGCTT